TCTTGAAGATCATCCTCTTTATGATAAATGATCCATTTGCCCCGAAATGACCCAGTCCAATAGGGAAATCCCAATTCCGTGGGCCTTTCGATACAATCAAATAGATTGCCACAAGGGCGCCATATTCTAGGAGCCCAAACTATGTGATTGAAGAAATCCTCCTCTATCTGTTGCGGATCAAGGGCCCCTTCCCCTTCTTCAAACTCCGATTCGTATTTTTCATATAGAAATCTCTGATCAACGATAGAACAAGATCCATTTTGCATCATATCTAACTGATTCCTTGGTTCGGACCGAAGAAGTAATGTCACTCGATTATTATCAAACTGACTGCAATATTTTTCTGTCCGTGAGGATCCCGCCAGAGCGCCTTCTACTTCTAATAGTAATAATAGTAATAGGCCATGAACTAGATCAGAATCATTCTCAACGAATCCATAAGAAGTGATCCAATTTTTTTCATCGTGTCTGGATGAAGACCAAAGATCTTGAGCGACCAATCCGGCAGAACAACTCAAAAGATAAAGAAGTATCGTGAATTTCTTCATGCTCGTTCCAAGTTCGAAGTACCATTTGTACAAATAAGAATCCCCTCCCTTACATGATTTCTTCTTCATATAGATAGATATAGGATCTATGGGGCAATTACTTAGAAGTACATTTTGTGTAACAGCCCTTCCTATCTGATAGAAAAGGATCCCATGATCCTGAACCGATCTTATCTGGGATCGAAAATCCCAAGTTTTTCTATGAAGAGCTGATCTAATTGTATTAGTTTCTATAATGGATTTCTTCTGTGTAATACTAATCGATAGGGCCTCATTGATAAGTGCTACAAGATCTCGCGCATTGGAACCCATGGTTATGGACCCGAATCCGTTAGTATGGAACATCTTCTTTTCCAAGTGAAATCCCCTAGTATATGAAAGAATGAAAAAGTGCTTTCGTTGTTGTGGAAGAAGAAGCCTTCGTATCTTAATGCATGTATTAAATTTATTCGGAGCTATTAGAGCGGGATCCACTTTTTGGGGAATATGAGTCGAAGCAATAACAAGAATCTTTCCAGTGGAACATCTTTCACAATCCCTGGAGAGATAGTTCTCTAATAGACCGAGGGATAAGTAATTCGACTCATTCACATGCAGATCATGAATGTTTGGAATCCATATTATGCAAGGAGACATTGCTTTTGCTAATTCGAATTGAAGGGTGATATCAAATCGGTCTATTTTCGGCGTCATATACATAGTTAGCAGCTCCGTATCAATATCAAGGTCATCATCACTATCATCAATATCGTCACTATCATCAATATCGATATCGTCACTATCATCAATATCGATATCATCAATAAGATAACCTTTAGGCTTGTCATCCAGGAACTTGTTCGGAAATACCGTAATGAAAGGAACATAGGAGTTTGTCGCTAGGTATTTGACCAAACAGGATCGTCCAGTTCCTATAGAACCTATCACTAAAATACCTCTAGAAGGGGATAGGGCTAAGCGGAGCGAAAAGGGTTTTCCATGAGGAGATGGGGAATGAAAACTATTAGCCCCACACGAGGTTTGTGAATAAGTGATTGTCTGATAATGAGCAAGGAATATCCGTCTTTCTGCTAAACAGGATCTATTGAACTCATAATTCATTAGATCCTTTTGATGAATGTCAACTAAGTATCGTAAGGAAATTGATCCCGGTTGTTCAATCATTTGATAACCAGAGTCATTCTTTGATAAATGATCACTATGAGTCAGACTCAATAGAATTTGATCAATCCTTTTTTCTGTCGTTAAGGTGGAGAACTGAATCAAGAATTCTCTTTCTTCATCATCAATCGAATCACTGTTCGCGACCCAGAATTCTATTTTCTCATCAATCCAATCACCGTTCACGTTTTTTCTTTTTCTTATCAATGAATAGATCTCTTTACTTGTACGACTTAGATGTCTCGTATTTCTCGAAAAAATGATTCGATTGATGGGATTTGGTATGATACTTACAAGATCGATGAGATTGATCTTCCAATATTTATTCTTAGAACGTATTGATTTGACCCCATAAGCGGGACCACCACCCAATAGCATGTTGCCACCAGAAGCAGAACCCCGTATTTCTTCCAGAGAATCTCCTAATTGTTCCAGAACAACTAGAAAGAGATTCTTTAACCAGAAAGGATTCAGTTCAGATGTAGGATACCTATCCAGAAGTTTTCGAAATTCCATCATGTATGATGGAATCATCAAAGATTTGATCTTTTCTAACTCTGTCTGTAACTCACTAGAGGCTCGGGAAACAAAGAGAAGATGTATACGAACGAGATATCCAGCAACAAGAAGAAGGAAAAAGATGGAATAGAGGAACTCCCGAGCATTTGTTGATCTCAGATGTGCCCATATCAATGGAACGGGTGACTCATTATTTCGATGAATCATTTCTTCGGACAGAAGAAGATTCTGTAAACATTGACTCGAAATCTCACTTATCGGAGTCCATTGTG